AATCGGAAATATCGACAGATTCCCGCGTAGTCCAAAGAAATATGAAAATACTAAAAAAAAGGATCCAATTTTATCTCTATCGAATTTTAATATCAGAATAGTGAATAGAATTATGATGCAATGGGTTAGGTCCACTTACTTTTTCTTTTGTTGATTTCTAATCGATTTAATTGGAATACTGGAAAATAGGTAACGTAATTGGAATATTTTATTCAAGTAGACGACTTACCCGTATTTATTATAATTTATAATTCATTATAATAAGATTAGCAAATTTATAACTATACTATAATTTATTTATAACTATACTATAATTTATTTATAACTATACTATAATTTATTAGTATATTAAAATTTATATAATGATATTAAATTATATAATTTGTTACTTTTTTATTACAAATATACACAATAACTTTATTCGTACTTCAAATAGGAATACTACCACCGGAGTTTTTTGATTTATGAAAAAATCAAAGCCCCTTATCGGATTTGAACCGATGACTTACGCCTTACCATGGCGTTACTCTACCACTGAGTTAAAAGGGCTTGTTTGATTCAATTACTGAATAAAGTCACTAGGAGTTTAATATATATACTTATTATAATATATGTACATATAAGACTATATCTTATACGTATAGTGATTCGTTCAGAAATGAAAAATTTGTCCAATTCTAGGCTTGGATTTTATAAATAGCAATATAATGAATTGTTTCCTATCCTAATTGATATCATAACGAAATTCATTTGATTGATACATGTACTCACTAATTTAACAGAGATCTAACATAGTTGATTGAATGATTGATAAATAAATTTGGCGCAGCCCCTGAACTAAATTATGAACTAATTTAGTCTTATTGTTATTGTTGAAAAAAAAAATGTTATAGCCACGTGAAAGACGGAAAGATCCTCCGTATCGAGTCATACTATTCCATTCTATTGACAGTTTTTTAAAACTGCTCATACTATGATCATAGTATGATGGCGGTCCTGCAAGTATGGTATGCCCCCATCGTCTAGCGGTTTAGGACATCTCTCTTTCAAGGAGGCAGCGGGGATTCGACTTCCCCTGGGGGTAGGGTACTATGAAAGGAAGTTGATCATCAATTATCAATAAGCCTGGAATTTATTCTTCCTGGGTCGATGCCCGAGCGGTTAATGGGGACGGACTGTAAATTCGTTGGCAATATGTCTACGCTGGTTCAAATCCAGCTCGGCCCAAAAATTCGCCGATCTACCACGAAATGATATCAGATAACCCATTTTGTGCTCTCCATAAATGCCCGATCCAAAAATAAAATACGTAAGAGAAATTTTCTTCTCTGATATATCTATATCACTATTTATTTACTCTATTTTTCCAACAAATTAGGGTCTTGATAATGATCTAGATTCATATCGGGATCTGTAAGTATAAAAAAAATCTAAGGAAAGGGTAAAAGAACCCTTTAAAGAGCAATTATCCCATTTAGTTGGCAATAACGAAAGTAATCCAGGTCGTTCTCACTAAAGCGCATATCTGTATGGGTATCAATATATCACTCACGGCTCTGTTACAACGCGCCAATTTGAATCTAAATTCAAAATTGAAAGGGTTAGAATAAAATCATAAAAATATGTATACATAATACTTTATTTTATTATGGTATTTACTTGGGATTGTAGTTCAATTGGTCAGAGCACCGCCCTGTCAAGGCGGAAGCTGCGGGTTCGAGCCCCGTCAGTCCCGACGGATCCAATAAATTTATATATAAATTCCGCTCTCTATTTTTTGTGAAAGGAAAGTACGTAGAATTTCATCCCCAACGGCAATCCCTCTTCTTTATTTAATTTATTTTTCTTTTTTCACATTTATCATCAATGGGGGAATTTCCATTTCTTTGATTTCCATTTCTTTGAATAGTACTGATTCGATTGATGGGAGATAGACATATGTGGATGAGGACAATTATTGGTAGCATCCGATTCAGGAGTCCAAGAGATACCATACTGTACTGGATATGACCTTTTCTATTACTCCAGATCTGTCGAATAGAGTATTGTATGTTTCCCGGAAGTGCATATATAAATGGAATTTGCACAATATAAAATAACGTTAACATAGTTATTCTATTGTAATAGAATACATACTTTCAGGGATCGCTTTTTTATTAGGGGGGTGCAATTTTTTTTTTATTAAGGGGTTTCCTTGAAACAACAAGCTTTTGAAATTTTTAGATAAAAAAAAATAGTTAATTTGATGGAATATTCGACTTTTTTTCTACCAAAACTTGTACTCGTCTTTATTATCCTTCTTTTGTTTTCCAAGAAGATTAGATCAGTAAAAAACGAAGTTTAGAACTTAACTCCTTCCTTTTTTTTTTTTCATTTAGGTTCTATTGTTTGTTGGGGGTTGTTTAGAATCAATGGTAAGTGTAAGGGCGGTTCAATGATACTTCATCAGATGGTTGTACAAAGAGGGCGGTAGGTTATAGAAAAGAAAGAATGATAAATAAAAAATAAAAGAATTATTGGTTGGATCAGGAATAAAATTTTGAGTTCGGTATGGATAAAAGATCTTCTTATGTTATACTATTGTTATACTATTCAATTCTTGACGATGGGTTGATTTGATAGCGCAGATATTGTTATTCATGATATTGATCCGATTCTATATCATCGAGATGTAATTCATCCCATTGAATTTACAAGTGAAAGATTTATTATCTCTATGGGATTAACTCCCGAGTTATTGCGAATTAAAGAAAAATGAAACAATGAGATTATGGAAGTAAATATTCTCGCATTTATTGCTACTGCACTGTTTATTCTAGTTCCTACCGCTTTTTTACTTATAATATACGTAAAAACAGTCAGCCAAGGTGATTAATTTTAATTAAACTTGACTTTTTAGTTCTTATCAATAATTGAAGAAAAGAAAGGGATTCAAATTTCACTTATTAAATGAAATGGGCAGACTCAAATTAGCCATATTCTATCAAATACGATAGTATGGTAGAAAGATTCATATATTTCTTTCTACCATACTATCTACTATTGTTATTGGAGTGTATATAAGGTGTATTGTAATCCAATCCGGGTTCATTTAATTTTAATAGAGATAAATCTACAATAGTATCGGGATATAGATATCAATTATATATTCTATATAATGTATACAGTGCCCCCTATTTCTTTGCTTTATCCACCTGTCTTGTATTTAATTTGTGTTGATTCCAACCAATTTGAAATAATTGAAAAGCGACTCATACGATTCTAATTCCGGGCTTGCTGAGTATTTTCAATATGAATCCCGATCAAAAGAATCAAGGGCCTTTTCGATGGGTATCATAAAAGAAAATAACGTAATCTTTTTATTAGCATTCCGACGAAGAAGTCATTGATCGATCAGTTGACAGATGGTCTATGGAAACTTCTTCGGATTTCGAAAAAGGGGGGCGGATTAGTAAACCTCTTTTAACGTTTGAACAGTGAGTTCAATAAAACAAGTACAACATAAAGAAAATTTCCAAAATATTAAAACAAACGGGAAGTGCGCAATATGTGACTCGCCCAAGATAATATTTTAGTCTGTGTAGTATCTCGTTAGAGAACTACTATATCTGTGTTCTTTACGATAGAAAATGTGTATCTATGTAATGTAATAACAGAACTATTTTCTCGTTGAATAATAAAAAGTTCAACTTTTCGGTCCCTATCTAATTTTAGTAAGGGTCGGTTCATCAAAATAGAAAATTGCTCAAGAATTCCAAATTTACTACCATTTGTGTTTCTTTTACTTTAGTATTCTGGATTCTTTTTACTTTTGAAATACAAACACGGAAATAATTGAAATAGTTGTTTGATTGAAAGAGTATTCTTCAACTCTATTATTCATAATAATATTACTACACTAAAACCAAAGAGAATTTTGAAATGCAGATATTTTTTTATTTCTATTTCAATTTAAAAATTGAATTTTAAATTGAAATAGTGTTGAAAGAGTGAAATTTCAACGAGAAAAAGCTTTTCAGAACTGAACAATTTATATAAAAAAAATGGATACTGTTTAATTCCTAAACTTCATTCCAATTAGTAGTACTTCTAGAGTCCACTTCTTCCCCATACTACGAGTGAAAGGGAAAATGTAAAGACTACCATTAAAGCAGCCCAAGCGAGATTTACTATATCCATGTGAATTATGTCCCCTATCTCTATGAAGGAATTCTTGAATTATTGTTCACTAATAAATAATAGTGGAATCACTGGCTCAGAGTCAAAAATTCTGCCCTAACATCCTTGATGAAACAATCCAATAAATCCAATTCTAACTTCTAAGGGGTCTTATAAGATTTCTAGTATAATCAGAAAAGATTAAGAACAAGCCAAATAGGCCGAGACCCCTTGGAAGTCTCAAAGAAATGCTACTAAATATGTAGAAATATATGTAGAAATAATAAAAATCTATTCTTTCTTTTGTTGCCTTATTAAGTTAAGTAAAAAGTATAAAAAAATAGAACAAAGGTAGATCACTACCCGGCCCATACCCTATTTTTTTCCCATTTTGTTTTGATCTAACCCTTAGCCTTATTGTCTCTATGAAACAATCGGAGGACGCCCTATTATGTTCTGTTCTTGCCTAGAGGTTAACGAAAAAAGGTATATTTATATTTAAGTAAAAGCCAATTACTCATTTAATCGAATTAATATTGATTGAATGCCGGAGTACTCAAAGACGTTGATGAATATCGCTACAAAATATCTTCTGGCCTTTCCGCAACTAAAAACGGAATTCGATTTCTGTCCTGCTATCGAATCTAATTCAAAACCCGTCCCGTAGACACTCCGTTAGTAATGGAAGGACTCTCATGATTTATCAGTTTCCCCCATTTGCACTTCCGCAGTAAAAATTTTCCAAATGCTATCAGCAAAACAGAGGAAGGTATGTCAATTCTTTTGGTGATTAGGCGACACCCGGATTTGAACTGGGGAAAAAGGATTTGCAGTCCCCCGCC